TCCTCTGTAAACCAATGGATAAAGTACATTCCATATTCTATTGAGGGGGTGGTGACTTACCCATCCAATGACTTTGGCACTGGACATTCCAAAACAAAATTAAGGAGTACTGTACTCTCGGGTGAATTCCATAATAGACGCCTGTTGGCATCCCAACCTTCTTTCTCCTTTCAGGACAGGGAGGGCCTGCCTATCCGAAAAGAAATAAAATTCTGTATTTATTGGTCGTGAATAGAAACACGCATATCCAATAGAAAGACTCATATAAAAAAAAAACACCACCATTGCGTATTGTTACTTATCGGATATAGAATAGATCTGCTTCTTTATTGTTCCTACGAATAGGTCCCATTGTTACTAAAAAACAAGAACAAATATTCATTCTTTAATGCGAGATAATTTACTAAAGGGGGAAGGTCCATAGGATCGTTTTTTACAGTGCAATAAAGTTACATCGTATCCATTTTTTGTTGATATAAGAGGTATTTTCATGGGTTTGCCTTGGTATCGCGTTCATACCGTTGTATTAAATGATCCCGGACGTTTACTTTCTGTCCATATAATGCATACAGCTCTGGTTGCTGGTTGGGCCGGTTCGATGGCCCTATATGAATTAGCAGTTTTTGATCCCTCTGACCCCGTTCTTGACCCGATGTGGAGACAGGGTATGTTCGTTATACCCTTCATGACTCGTTTAGGAATAACCAATTCGTGGGGTGGTTGGAATATCACAGGAGGGACTCTAACGAATCCGGGTATTTGGAGTTACGAAGGGGTGGCCGCGGCACATATTGTGTTTTCGGGCTTGTGCTTTTTGGCGGCTATTTGGCATTGGGTCTATTGGGATCTAGAAATCTTTTGTGATGAACGTACTGGAAAACCTTCTTTGGATTTGCCAAAAATATTTGGCATTCATTTATTTCTAGCAGGGGTGGGGTGTTTTGGTTTTGGAGCATTTCATGTAACAGGATTGTTTGGTCCTGGAATATGGGTATCTGATCCTTATGGACTAACTGGAAGGGTACAATCTGTCAATCCCGCATGGGGTGTGGACGGTTTTGATCCTTTTGTTCCGGGTGGAATAGCCTCTCATCATATTGCAGCAGGGACACTGGGCATATTAGCGGGCCTTTTCCATCTTAGTGTGCGTCCACCTCAACGTTTATACAAAGGGCTGCGTATGGGAAATATTGAAACCGTACTTTCTAGTAGTATCGCTGCTGTATTTTTTGCAGCTTTTGTTGTTGCTGGAACCATGTGGTATGGTTCAGCAACGACCCCGATTGAATTATTTGGTCCTACTCGTTACCAATGGGATCAGGGATACTTCCAGCAAGAAATATATCGAAGAGTTGGTGCTGGGCTAGCAGAAAATCAAAATTTATCAGAAGCTTGGTCTAAAATTCCTGAAAAATTAGTTTTTTATGATTACATCGGCAATAATCCGGCAAAAGGGGGATTGTTTAGAGCGGGCTCAATGGACAATGGAGATGGAATAGCCGTTGGTTGGTTAGGGCATCCTATCTTTAGAGACAAGGAGGGGCGTGAACTTTTTGTACGTCGTATGCCTACTTTTTTTGAAACATTTCCGGTTGTTTTGGTAGACGGAGACGGAATTGTTAGGGCGGATGTTCCTTTTCGAAGGGCGGAATCGAAGTATAGTGTCGAACAAGTCGGTGTCACTGTTGAATTCTATGGTGGCGAACTCAATGGAGTCAGTTATAGTGATCCTGCTACTGTGAAAAAATATGCTAGACGTGCTCAATTGGGTGAAATTTTTGAATTAGATCGTGCTACTTTAAAATCGGATGGTGTTTTTCGTAGCAGCCCAAGGGGTTGGTTTACTTTTGGACATGCGTCGTTTGCTCTGCTCTTCTTTTTCGGGCACATTTGGCATGGTGCGAGAACCTTGTTCAGAGATGTTTTTGCTGGTATTGATCCAGATTTAGATGCTCAAGTAGAATTTGGAGCATTCCAAAAACTTGGAGATCCAACTACAAAAAAACAGGTAGTCTGATAGAAATAGATTTGTTCCTTTTCAATTCGACTTTTTTGTTGTTATTTGAATTTGATATAGGCAACAATATCAATCTTGATTTCAATCATTCCATTTTGTTTTACTCTTGTTCTTTCTTTTTCTTTATCCAGGAGATAATCCCCCCAAATTAGGTATGAAAGCTATAATTGTAAACCACGATCAATCAAATCTATGGAAGCATTGGTTTATACATTCCTCTTAGTCTCGACTTTAGGAATCATTTTTTTCGCTATCTTTTTTAGAGAACCTCCTATAGTTCCGACTAAAAAGACGAAATGATTTTAAATTATTTCAATGGAAGTAATGAGCCCTAATATCGTAATATTGGAGGCTCATTACTTCAACTAGTCCCCGTGTTCTTCGAATGGATCTCTTAGTTGTAAAGAGGGTTGCCCAAAAGCAGTATATAAGGCATACCCAGTAAAACTAACAATTAAACCGGATAGAGAGATGGCAATTAGGGTTGCTGTTTCCATGATTATATAATATCAAGACTACAATGGATCTGGATCTATAGGATTATATTATACAGCAGAATGGTATACAAAGTCAACAGATCTCAAAAAAAAAAAAATAGGATTTATGGCTACACAAACCGTTGAGGGTAGTTCTAGATCTGGTCCAATACGAACTGTTGTAGGAGATTTATTAAAACCATTGAATTCAGAATATGGAAAGGTAGCTCCGGGGTGGGGAACTACCCCTTTGATGGCGATTGCAATGGCTCTATTTGCAGTATTTCTCTCTATTATTTTAGAGATTTATAATTCGTCCATTTTACTGGATCAAATTTCTATGAATTAGAGAATTAGATTAACAAGAACCGACTAACTAGCTTTTCAATAGAAAGTCAAGTTTAGTATTTAGATCGTTAATTTTTAGCCCATTCCTTTTTGATTTGGTAGTTTGACCGCGAAACTTCTTTGTTTCTGTATTTCCGAAATATGAGTGTGTGACTTGTTATAATTGATCCTATTGATAGTACAGAACATAAAATGGATACGTCATCTTCTCTTGATAGAGATGCCTTTTCCCCGTCAGATATTTATTGGAGTATCTGGAGCACGGAATATAGAAAAGAAATAGATTCTAAAGTATTAGAACTATGATTCATACTTAATATTTATATTTAGACCTCGCAACCGGACGAAAAAAATGAAAGAGTTAGAATAATCAATTTCGAAAAATAAATGGAACTATTTTTATTCTTTTTAACTGCTGCCGCTTTTATTTTGATCAAAGGACATTTCTTTGTATTTTTTTTCATTCTATACTATTCATTGAATAAGTGATGATCCAGCAGTTCTTAACTCAGGGAATTTTTGGACTTCGATTAAAGGAAAGGTTTTCTTTGGAAATCATCGCGGTTCTGGTATGAATCTGAGGTTTTTAAATTGATTCTAGAGGGTCTTAACAAGAAAATTCCTATCAATAAAAAAAAAAGACTACAGTAAAATCATATTACATACACGAATAAAAAAAAATGAAGTAATTATAGTAGAATATTCAAGAGGCCGGTAAGGATCAAGAGAAAAGACAGGTGAGCCGACTTGAAATTTTGGCATTATAAACACAAAGAATAGCTTTTGGATTTCCATTTTTTTATCTTCAAAAAAGATTGGAATCATAGGATTAAGTTAAGAAGTTTAAAACTTTCTATTACACATATCCGTTTTCCAAATAACCTGTATTTGAGTATTTTTGTTTGAGCCGTACGAGATGAAATTCTCATATACGATTCTCAGGGGGGTCACTTGGTTTACCTATCTCAATAAAGTCTATGATTGGTTCGAAGAACGTCTTGAGATTCAGGCGATTGCCGATGATATAACTAGTAAATATGTTCCTCCTCATGTCAATATATTTTATTGTTTAGGAGGAATTACACTTACTTGTTTTTTAGTCCAAGTAGCGACGGGTTTTGCTATGACTTTTTATTATCGTCCGACCGTTACGGAGGCTTTTGCTTCTGTTCAATATATAATGACTGAGGCTAACTTCGGTTGGTTAATCCGATCAGTTCATCGGTGGTCGGCAAGTATGATGGTCTTAATGATGATCTTGCACGTATTTCGCGTGTATCTCACCGGTGGTTTTAAAAAACCTCGCGAATTGACTTGGGTTACGGGTGTAGTTTTAGGTGTATTGACTGCATCCTTTGGGGTAACTGGTTATTCCTTACCTTGGGACCAAATTGGTTATTGGGCAGTAAAAATTGTAACAGGTGTACCCGACGCTATTCCTGTAATAGGATCTTCGGTGGTAGAGTTATTGCGCGGAAGCGCTAGTGTGGGACAATCTACCTTGACTCGTTTTTATAGTTTACATACTTTTGTATTACCTCTTCTTACTGCCGTATTCATGTTAATGCACTTTTCAATGATACGTAAGCAAGGTATTTCGGGTCCTTTATAGAGAATTAGGAATCATAGCTATTTGTAATCAATCATTTGGGGGAGGAGGATATAGTATTTCATTGCTACAAATATGCATTATTAAAAAAAAAATAAGACATGTATTTGGATATTCCCCGTCCACTTAACAAAATAAATTGCATTTTTTATTTGACATAAATGAATAGTGGAGGGGAACTTTCCGAAAAAAAAGAATGGATTATGGGAGTGTGTGACTTGAACTATTGATTGGGCCGTGCAGATATATGACTTGATCTTATCTGCCACATTTGAATTCACAATTAAATGTGTCTTTCTTACAACCACCGCGCCAGTCCCCTACATAAGATAGGCCGGTTCGCTTGAAGAGAATCTTTTCTATGATCAGACTCGATCATATGCTGCATGAGCAGGCTCCGTAATATCCAGTAAAAGTAAGTAATGTGATATAATCCAGATTATGTCGTATGTATTTCACTTAACTTAATAGTATGGAAATGCATTCATTTCCTATGCATTGACTCCATTTATGATACTATCGGGGTGAAAGTAGATCTAAAGAAAAATTG